CGGAAGGTTAAAGAAGCTGGTTAGCTTTATAGCAAAGCTAGCAACTGAAGCCCCGGTGAACGGCGGCCGTAACTATAACGGTCCTAAGGTAGCGAAATTCCTTGTCGGGTAAGTTCCGACCCGCACGAAAGGCGTAACGATTTGGGCACTGTCTCGGAGAGAGACTCGGCGAAATAGACTTGTCTGTGAAGATGCGGACTACCTGCACCTGGACAGAAAGACCCTATGAAGCTTTACTGTAGCTTGGAATTGGGTTTGGGCTTTTCTTGCGCAGGATAGGTGGGAGGCTAAGAAAATAATCTTGCGGGATTATTCGAGCCAATGGTGAGATACCACTCTGGGAAAGCTAGAATTCTAACCTTGAAAGCCGTTATCCGGCCAAGGAACAGTTCCAGGTAGGCAGTTTGACTGGGGCGGTCGCCTCCTAAAAAGTAACGGAGGCGTGCAAAGGTTCTCTCAGGCTGGTCGGAAATCAGTCGTAGAGTGTAAAGGCATAAGAGAGCTTGACTGTGAGACCTACAAGTCGAACAGAGACGAAAGTCGGCCTTAGTGATCCGGCGGTACCGAGTGGAAGGGCTGTCGCTCAACGGATAAAAGTTACTCTAGGGATAACAGGCTGATCTCCCCCAAGAGTTCACATCGACGGGGAGGTTTGGCACCTCGATGTCGGCTCATCGCATCCTGGGGCGGTAGTACGTCCCAAGGGTTGGGCTGTTCGCCCATGAAAGCGGTACGCGAGCTGGGTTCAGAACGTCGTGAGACAGTTCGGTCCATATCCGGTGTAGGCGTTAGAGTATTGAGAGGATTTCTCCTTAGTACGAGAGGACCGGGAGAGACGTACCTCTGGTGTACCAGTTATCGTGCCAACGGTAAACGCTGAGTAGCTAAGTACGGAAAGGATAACCGCTGAAAGCATCTAAGTGGGAAGCCAACCTCAAGATGAGTACTCTCATTGTTTTAAACAAGTAAGGTCACGGCAAGACTAGCCGTTACATAGGTATCAAGTATAAGTGCAGTAATGTATTCAGCTGAGATATACTAACAGACCGAGGACTTGACTAATATTTATTGTACAAAAAAAATAAATTTCTAGGTTTATGCTTTGGTGTATATAGCACAGTGGAACCACGCCGATCCATCTCGAACTCGGTTGTTAAACGCTGTAGCGGCAAGAATACTTAAAGGGAAGCCTTTTGGGAAAGTAGCTCAATGCCAAAGCTATATGTAAAACATAGCTAAAAAATCCATGTCTTATTTCTGTATTTCTAAATACAGAAATAAGACATGGATTTTTTAGCTATCTGATTTAATATTTATTTTTTGCTTATTGGTTAAGTATCTAATAATATTCTCATCGAATCTTAATGACTTTTCAAAAGATTTAACAAGCTCTCCGTTACCTTCATAGTTAACTTGTGCGTAAATACCGTCATGATAATCATTTATAGGGTAACTAAGATGGCGTCTTCCTCTATGTTGTAATATTATATTTTTAGCACCTCCATTTGTTAACATGCTTTTATAATCATTGATAATTGACAAAGTTTTGTCTTCATTTAAATCTGATTTTAATATATAAACAGTTTCGTAGCAATTTAGTTTAATATCATGAATTTTTTCAGCTTTTAGCATTGTTTTACCTTTAATTTTTATATTATCATTTATGTACTATAACCACTAATTTGAATTCTGACAGCTTCAGAGATGACAGGAATATTAGAATATTTGCCTTGTACTGCTTTAACTATTGAATAAGTGATAGTAGATAAAACAAACCAAAACATCATATTACATACCATTAAGCCGACAAAGCTAATTCTAAATTCTATAGGAAATGCGCGAAAAACAGCCCCAAATAGGGATCCAACTAAGAAAAGTAAGATTGACTGCATTGAATTAAATCGAACTAGCTGATGTACAGGTATAGGGCTTTTGTTCCTTACTAAAACATAATAAAGAGCAAAAAAGGTTACTAGTCCTAAAATTGCATGATTCATATAAAAAATTAGCATTGGTAATATTATTTTTTTATATAAAGGTATTGCTGCTACCGGATAATCAGGCAAAACATACTGGCCAAAGTTTTGTAGTCCTTCAAAAAGTGGCAAGTAATAAGGAATAGTTGATACTAAGCGGATACTAAGCCGAGTCTTACTTTCTGTATTATTAATCTTCTTATTTAATGTAATATATATATATGTTCTTTGAATAGCGATTTTAGAAATCACTATAATAAATATAGTGATGAGTCCAAATGTAAATAGTCTGATCATGAAATTTTTAATTAGTAGCAAACTTTACTAAATTTTGTCAGATTTAATATCACCTTAATAAAATTCTGAAATATTCTTTCTTTTGTTAATGAAAATTTTTCCTAATTTAACAGCCTGTAATTGCGTTAATCTATTACAATAGTTTTTATTAAGAGTATATAGGATTAATAATAATGAAACAATCATTTAGCCTACCACATTTTGATAATAAAGAACTAGATAGCTTGAAAATAGGTGACAAAATTTTTAATTCTAGATTAATGGTTGGTACAGGAAAATATAGGAATATAAAAGATGCAGTTAAAAGTATAGATTGTAGTGGAGCCAATATAGTTACGGTTGCTATCAGAAGAGCTCAAAATACTAAAAATCTAGGCCGGAGTAATCTTATTGATGGTTTAGATTGGTCGAATCTGTGGATTTTGCCTAATACAGCAGGCTGTGAAAACGCAGAAGAAGCAGTGCGTATAGCAGCTTTAGGACGTGAGATTGTCAAAAAGTTAGGTCAAATAGAAAATAATTTTATTAAGTTAGAGGTTATTCCAGATTCCCATTATTTATTTCCTGACCCAATTGGAACTTTAAAAGCTGCAGAATACCTTGTAAAAAAAGGCTTTGTGGTAATGCCATATATTGGAGCTGATCCTGTACTAGCGAAACAGCTTGAAAATATTGGATGTGCTACAGTTATGCCATTAGCCTCACCAATAGGTTCTGGACAAGGGCTAAAAAATTTACTTAACTTAAAAATTATTATAGAAAATGCAACAGTTCCTGTTATTATAGATGCAGGAATTGGTACTCCTAGTGAAGCAGCTAAAGTCATGGAATTGGGTGCCTCTGGTGTATTAGTAAATACAGCAATAGCTCGAGCCCAAAATGCACCACAGATGGCTAAAGCCATGAATCTTGCGGTAAAATCTGGTAGGTTAACTTATAATGCAGGTAGAATGACTGTTAACGAAACTGCTAATCCTAGCTCACCCATACTTGGTATATCTAAGTAGCAAAAATATTATATTTTAGGAAATAAGAATTTGATATTAATAATTGATAACTATGATAGTTTTACATATAATTTGGCGCAATGTGTTGGAGAACTGGGGTATGATGTTTTAGTTTGTCGTAATGATGAAATTGATATTGAAACAATAAAACAGTTCAATCCTCAGAAAATTATAATATCTCCTGGACCAGGTAAGCCTAGTGAATCTGGTATCTCATTAGATGTAATTTCTTCCTTCTCTAAATCTGTGCCAATATTAGGTGTTTGTTTAGGACATCAAGTTATTGGCTATTTAAATGGAGGCAGCATAGTTAAAGTTTCTGAAATTATGCATGGCAAAACTTCTGAAATATATCATAACAATGAAGACTTATTTAGAGAACTTCCTAATCCTTTTACTGCTACGAGATATCATAGTCTTATTATTGATAATGTGAATTTTCCTAACAGCTTAGCTATAACAGCTTGGACAAAAAATAATATTATTATGGCTTGTCGGCATAAGCATAACCCAATGTTAAGAGGAATTCAATTTCATCCTGAAAGTTTGTGGACATTGTATGGTAAACAGCTTTTAAGAAACTTTTTAGACTTTTGAGCTCATTTTAGATATTTTTAATAATTCTTCTTCAAATATTAACTGAGCTCTATTTGTGACTCCACCTAGATAGTAGCCCTGACTTTTTTCTATAATCCATATTTGAGAGTATGAAATATAGCTTGCGCTAACGCTTATTATTAAAAAAAAGAAGCTTGTATATATAAGGGGTATGCCTGGATCACTTTTAATTTGTAACCCTGTGCTAGCTATAATACTTAGAAAAGTAATAGTGCTATTATTAATAATATAGCTCTCTCCTATATTGATAGACATTATATTTTCACCATCTCTATTATATATGGCTGCCTTTCTTTGTAGATCAGACAATACGATTGATAGTTGATGATCCTGCTGCTGATTAAGCACACCAATCCATATTTTATTATTATTTGGTAAAAGGACTTGTTTTAGTGAAATTTGTACAATATTATCATTATTAATTTTAAATCGAATTGCAATAATATCCCAATCTGTTTGATAAATTGTTAAACCTTGAAATTGCAAAGGTTTATTCACGTAAATTGTTGATCTTTTTAATTCCTGTCCTTCTGGATTTAGTATTGAGATATCTGAAAAAAACTGACTGATAGAACTGTCTTTATTGTATTCTATTTTAAAATCGTTGACTCTAGCAGAAAAATCTTGAGGAATATAGCTAAAATTCCCTGAAGCAATAATATTCTGTAACCGAAATAATTCACCAGTTGGAACCATTTCTTGAGCATTAAAACCACTAACTAGGCCTAGTACAGAACCTGTAAGAAGTAAAATAATACTTCCATGCACACAAATAGGAGCTAATCTACCTAGTAAACCTTTATAACCATAAATAGATTTGCCCTGCTGAAATATATGATAATTATAATTTTGTAAACAAGATGCTAGTAGATTGAGCTTAGTTGCTTTAATTTCTTGGCTCCCTGTAAATTTTTTAAATTGGTTAGGATTCTTATAAAAATGCCATCTTCTAGCACTCTGTAAAGATGGTATTTGCCTTGATATACTACAAGTCAATAGACTAAGACTAAAAATAAATAAAAGAGTTAAAAACCACCAAGTCGTGTAAACGTGATTTAAGCCAAGAAGTTCTATATTTTTCCAATTTAATATACTGAAGTATCCATTGGAAAAAGTATAATGCGTTTGGTAAAATGTAACTTCTTTATTTTGTTCAATAATAGTTCCTATAATGCTAAAAATAGCAATAAGTAGCAATAGTATTATCGAAAATTGTAAATTACTGAAGAGTCTTAATAAATACCATTTAATACCTTTTCTATTAAACCGTAAATCTAGTTGTGTTTTCATAATTATTAAGATGAAAAAATTTATAATAATATATTTAAGTATATCATTAACAGCTTCTTACTTATTTATAAACAATAAGTTTCATTCTCTTTGTAATAATGCTATGTAACTGCTCCTTTACTTAATATCTTCTTGAAAAGGTTGAAAAATGTATTTGTGTATTTATTAAAACAACTTAAGTAGTTTATTTTTACGATTATCATCTAAAGGCTATATTCCTTATAGGTTTATATATTACAAGCTGATACTGACCTGAACAAACAAATTACAAGTCATAATCATTTTTAAATATTTGTTCTATACGTAATTTAACTAGGTTTCGTCTGCATAAGTATGATGTTTAATAGCTATTTATTATTATATGAGATTAAGAAGGTTGAGTTTTAATTAGTTTTGTTGTTTGCAGATTTTTGTTATTGTCTTTTAATGAAATGAATGTGATGGAGGGAGGATTTCTTATCTTCTATTTCTTAAATTAAAGCATTTTACTAGCTAGTGTTATTACATGTATAAGTATAACAACGCTTTATATGCCTATATTTGTGGTATATTCTACCAATTTGACATGTAAAAGCGCTTACTAACTGTTTTTTAAACGGGTTGCTAAATTCTGTACAAATACAATATTGGAAAATAAATTAGTATAAATATTTTTTATTCTTGATTGATAATGTTCATATATAGACCTTTTACTTTCATTGTATTGGTTACATGCATTGCTCGCAATTAATTTCTCATCCTTTTCTATTTTTTCTAAAATCTGTATTAGTGATGCTAGTTAATTACTAATATTTCGCCATGTCAATTGTATATATATTTTTTGATACTCATGAATAACACGAATTTTTTATGTTTAATTAATTTATTAAATTATAAAAAAATGAACCATTTGAAAAGAGACTCGAAAATAGAGAAAAAGTGCCTGTGCTTAATAGTATTGTTCCACTAAAAGGAGCCCATAGATTATTCCAAACAGAAAAATGCTTAAGCTTTAAAAAATTAGACGAAAATATGCTACCTATGATTATCGGAAAAATATAGCCTAAACTGTAAATTAATATAAAAATCAGTCCTATGAAAATTTTTTGCAAAGAATTAATCCAAACTAATAACGTAATAAAAATTGGTGTGCTGCAAGAAGAAATAGCAGTGCCAACACCAACACCGCCTAAATACATTTTTACATAATAATTACTATTATTAGCTAAGCCATCAAATTTAGGACTCTCAAGAGGCACTATATTTAATGAATTGAACCCCATATATATAATAATAATTGCTGAAATTATAGGTAAACCATTAAAAAATTGTGAGTAGGTTTTTGTTAGCAGTGTTGCAACTACACCGAGAGTTATAAAACTAGAAATAGTACCTAAGCAAAAGATAAGTAGATTCTTAATCTTATTAATTGATGTCAATTTTTGATTCTCTCCTGAAATATATAAAATACAAACAGGTAATATGGATATAACGCAAGGGCTTAAACTAGTAAATAAACCGGAAAGAAAAATAAAACTAAAGCTTGTTGCATTTAAATGATTGAGCTGATAAAGAGTAATAGTATTAATAAGATGTTGGCTATTATATATGAATAAATCAAGCTTCATTATTGGATAAATTTATCTAATTTGTTTATAAGGAATTAAACTCCCCAGGTAGGACTTGAACCTACGACCAATCGGTTAACAGCCGATTGCTCTACCACTGAGCTACTGAGGATCACAGCTATGCATAATAACTATATCAGGAATAACTCGTTTTTTCTATACTTGTATTTAAGTAAAAGATACAAATAAAGCTCATTCATATTAATTGTGCTTTACTTATATCTAATTATCTATTTTTATTTAGACGGTAGCAAGATCATTAACCATTCCTAAGAATAAAGCAGGGTCTCCAGCCTTAGGTCTTTGTTCTTGAGGTCTAAACTGACGAACAGGTCCTTGCCAAATAAATTGAGGCATACCAAATTTTTCTTTAAAGTCAGCTCCATATCTTGGAGTTTTTAAATTAAAAGGCATTTCTCCTTTGCTTCTTTGAGCTATAATTCTCCTTCTTTGGTAAGGCACAATAGAATCACCAAAATTTTCTTCATATTCATCGCTGTCTAAGAGCATATTTATGAAACTTTCAAGACCTTTAGATGCGATAACGATAGACCAAGCTAATTTTTCTCTTTCGTTATAAACGTCCCTACCTAGTATTCTTTGAACACAAATCTCAACGAATCTATAGTTATTATTCACATCATAGTTTAATTTACGAAACGATTCTGATAAAACCAATCCTCTAATGAAGTCTTTAATTCTAATTTGATTGAATCTTAGTTGCGATTCTAAGTTAGAATCTGAGGTACTATTTAAAATTTGATGTTCACTAAAGATTTGGCGATAAGCAGCCCAAATTACTTCATCCATTTCTACTGCACTAGGTAGATTATCTGTGTTATAAGCTCTAGGTTGTTCTTCGCCGGGGGATACCTCGTAGCCATCTACGCGTTGATTTTGTGTAGATAGTGAATATTTGAGTAATGGAATAGACATCTTAAGTCTCCAGAATTACGTCTTTACCTTTTACAAGGTATAATATTTTATAGGATATACGAATACTCTTTTACAAGAAGACTTATTTGTTAAATGTTCTTGAATTTGTATTTTATTAATAATGTAGACTAGCTCACAATTAATAACGTTGTGTAACTATGCAAAAAAAAGTATACTACGAAAATGTAGTTCGTAACAAAAAAAGAATTTTTATATTCTATAATTTTTGATATTTTAAGAGTATTTCTTTACTTTTAAATGTATTTTAAAACAAAATGTCAAGTTTTAAACTCGGCATAAAAATCTTATGAAATATGAATAGCTCTAATCAATTAAGTCTTGAACAAGAGTTCGAATTAGTCCTATACAAACAAAAAATCGAGCCATTAAATCTTGAACAGTCTCGAAAGCTGCTTTCAGAAACATTGAAAACAATGTTGTTAAAAGATAACATTATTAAGTATGTAATAAAAAATTCTCACTTTCGTCAGTAAATATTACAGATTATTACTTTGTTAGCTATTTATCTCTAGATATATTTTATATTGTACTTTCGATACTAATACATCGGCTTGTCAATTCATTTGACAGCTGAAACAGTGAAGTCCTTCATTATAATAGGGAGAGTTCAATGCTTGACGCATTTTCCAGAGTTGTAGTAAATTCCGACGCTAAAGCTGCTTATGTAGGCGGTAGCGATCTACAAGCTCTAAAAAAATTCATCGCAGACGGTAATAAGCGTTTAGATTCCGTTAACGCAATTGTTTCTAACGCTAGCTGCATCGTTTCTGATGCTGTTTCTGGAATGATTTGTGAAAATCCTGGTCTAATTGCACCTGGTGGAAACTGCTACACTAATCGTCGTATGGCTGCTTGCCTACGTGATGGTGAAATTATTTTACGTTATGTTTCCTACGCTCTTCTTGCAGGTGATCCTTCTGTACTTGAAGATCGTTGTCTTAATGGTCTTAAAGAAACTTATATCGCTTTAGGTGTACCTACTAACTCTTCTGTAAGAGCTGTAAGTATCATGAAAGCGGCAGCAGTTGCATTTATTACTAACACTGCTTCCCAACGTAAGATGGCAACAGCAGATGGCGATTGTTCTGCTTTAGCTTCTGAAGTAGCTAGCTATTGCGACAGAGTAGCTGCAGCTATTAGCTAAAAGTTTAAAACACCTCCAAGCCGCAAGTTTGAAAAGTATTTAACATAAGTACTTAATCCATTTAGGAGAAAAACATGAAATCAGTTATTACTACTACGATTAGTGCAGCAGATGCTGCTGGTCGTTTCCCGTCCAGTTCCGACCTTGAATCCGTTCAAGGTAATATTCAACGTGCAGCAGCTCGATTAGAAGCAGCTGAAAAACTAGCTAGCAACCATGAAGCAGTTGTTAAAGAAGCAGGTGATGCTTGTTTTGCTAAGTACTCCTACTTGAAAAATCCAGGTGAAGCTGGTGACAGTCAAGAAAAAGTAAACAAATGCTATAGAGATGTAGATCATTACATGCGCCTAGTTAACTACTGCTTAGTTGTTGGTGGTACAGGTCCAGTAGATGAGTGGGGCATTGCTGGTGCTCGTGAAGTTTACCGTACTTTGAATTTACCAACTTCTGCTTATGTAGCATCCTTCGCGTTTGCTCGTGACAGACTATGTGTTCCACGTGATATGTCTGCTCAAGCAGGTGTTGAATATGCTGGTAACTTAGACTACATTATTAACTCTTTATGCTAATATATTGATTTAGTATAAAAAAAGCAAGCAACTATAATTGCTTGCTTTTTTTTACTTATATTGATATTCATTTTTAATATCGTTGTATACTTAGTTTTACCATTTTAAATAAGTATGGGAGTTGAAAATGAGTTTAGAAATAATGCAAAATTCTCTTGTGAATTTTGCATTCGGTGGCTTGCTTACTGCGATGTTAGTTTACTGGAGTAGTTTAGCCTTTCCGGGATTTTGGGGATTAAATCAACTAGCAAGTTTTATTACATTGCTTGTTAATATTGCACTTGCATGGACACTGTCTTCTAGATGGTTTGCTAATGGATATTTTCCTTTGAGTAATTTATATGAATCTCTCTTATTTCTAGCTTGGGGATTAACATTCATTCATTTATTTATTGAAAGTAAAACAAAAAGTAGACTTATTGGAGCTATAGCAACTCCTGTTGCAATGTTTGTCACGGCCTTCGCTAGCCTTGTACTTCCAGTAGAAATGCAAAAAGCTTCACCATTAGTACCAGCTTTAAAGTCGAATTGGCTAATGATGCATGTTAGCATTATGATGTTTAGTTACTCAGTCCTAATTGTAGGATCATTGTTATCTATCTTATTCCTAATTATTACAAGGGGAAAAGATATTAATTTAAAAGGAAGTTCTGTAGGAACTGGCTCGTATAAATTGAAAAATCAAGATACCACATCAGCCTTGATATTTTCTTCTCAATCAGGTATTGTTCAAGAACAATCTAATATGCTTACTAATAGTACTAGGATGAATTTACTAGAAAGTATTGATAATTTAAGTTATCGGACTATAGGATTAGGTTTTCCCTTGTTGACGATAGGAATAATTGCTGGTGCAGTTTGGGCTAATGAAGCTTGGGGATCATATTGGAGCTGGGATCCAAAAGAAACTTGGGCATTAATAACTTGGTTAATTTTTGCTGCATACTTACATTCTAGAATAACCAAATCTTGGCAAGGAAAAAAACCAGCTATACTAGCTTCTTTTGGCTTTTTAGTTGTTTGGATTTGTTATCTGGGAGTGAATTTTTTAGGTAAGGGTTTGCATAGTTATGGTTGGCTTGCTTAATGGTTGTCTTCAAAAAATTAATTTTTTTCATTTAAGATATATTAAATCTTATTATATTTAATTCGAATTGTGTATCGTAGACGTCTACAATATAAAGATGATACTCTATATTATTCAAGTACTATTAAACTTTTATGAATATTTTATTTGTTTTGTCTGCAGTTCCTCATACATCCCCATGGTCTACTCAAGTAGCAATGGTTATGATTACTTGTAATTTATTAGCTATTGTTGCAGGAAGGTATGCTATTAAAGTTAGAGGCTTGGGCCCTTCAATTCCTGTCTCAGGTGTTGAAGGATTTGGTCTTCCTGAGCTATTAGCTACAACTAGTCTTGGACATGTTATTGGTGCTGCCTCAATTCTTGGATTAAGCAATGTAGGCTTAATTTCTTAGAATATTTAAATTGGCAAGATAGTGCTTTAGTCTCAATATAAGATTAAAGTGCTATCTTTCTTGTTATATTTCGTAAAAAGCCCCCATTCTACGAAACTTTTCATATCTTTTTGTTTTTAAAGTTTGATTGTCTAGTTTCGATAAGGAGTCTAGTTGTTTTATTAGTTCTTCTTTTAAATATTTAGAAGCAGCATTTGGATCTGCTTGTGCACCTCCTAGCGGCTCTTTTAATATTTCATCAACTATTCCTAGAACTTTTAAATCATGAGAAGTAATTTTTAGTGCCTCAGCAGCAGCAAGAGACTCTTTACTATTTTTCCACAGAATTGCAGCACAAGCTTCAGGAGTAGCAACTGTATAGACAGCATATTCTAGCATCAGTATACTATCTCCTATACCAATACCGAGAGCTCCACCAGATCCACCTTCACCAATAATAGTACAAATGATAGGCACTTCAAAAGAGAACATCTCGCGCAAATTTACAGCAATAGCTTCTCCCTGCCCTAATTCTTCGGCTTTTAATCCAGCCCAAGCACCAGGAGTGTCAATAAATGTTAGTATAGGCATACTAAATCTGTTGGCGTGCTTCATAAGTCTCAAAGCTTTTCTGTAACCACCAGGAGCTGGCATACCGAAATTCCTTGCAACATTTTCTTTAGTTCCTCTTCCTCTTTGGTGTCCAATAAATACAATATTGCGCCCATTGATCTTACCTATACCACCTACTAATGCAGGATCGTCGGCTCCTCCTCTGTCTCCATGTAATTCAATCCACTCATCTAAAATATGTGGAATGTAGTCTAGTGTCGTCGGTCTCTCAGATTGTCTAACTAGGTGTAATCGTTGTAGAGGAGTTAAACTGCTAAAAATTTCTTTTTGTAGTTTAACTAATTGATCTTGAAAGCGATTTATCTTCTTTTTGATAATTATATCGTTTTTAGGAGCGAACTTTTTTAATTCTTCAACTTTTTCTTCTAGTTCTGCGACAGGTCTCATAAAATCAGGTACTAATGGTTTGCGATTACTAGTAAGCATGAAATTCTTTAGGATACTTATTATTTTTTAAAATCTTCTAACTGTAGCCTGAAAAAAAGGCTAATATATGCTATTTGTTCTGTGAAATCGACAAAGTTATTTGATAACTTAAGCATATTACCTATTAGATAATATAAGCCATAGAATAGTCTAGGATCATCAAATCTTTGAGAGATCCTTGTAGTTGCTCTTATTAAATCATCATAATTAAGCCCTCTCTCGCCTTTTAAATAACTTAAATTGCATATAATCTGGCTATTGTCACAAGCCCTAGATAAGGGACCTTCTTTAATAGAAGAATAGTCTGATGATAGTTTGCTTAATGGGATTATATCAATAACCGTATCATTGAGAAGCCCTGTCTGATTTGTTTCTATTAATGATGTTTTTGGAATTATTGTACTAGAAGATTTTATTTCAATGCTAGTTAGAATACTGTCAGAGGATTGACTGATACCTATAACTTTTCCAACTGGTAAACCTCTTAATCTTACAGATGTTCCTTCTTGAATTCCGTAAGCACTATCAAACTCGATAAAAGTTTTGTAGCTGTGATCTTTACTAGTTTTATTAATGATATGCCACACACTAATCGATAAGAAGGTCATACTGCCTAAAAAACAGGCTCCTAAAAATTCTTTGTAAGTATTTTTATACTGTATTTTCATAGAATTTCAATCCAGCTCATATTTCGTTATCTCCTTAAGTGAAATTAAGTCGACTTACTGTAAAATTTCGTATTCAATATTTCCTTACACTCTTATTATAGAAGAAAGTAAGTCAGAAGTAATGCTTGATTTTCTAATAGAATGAGTAATTTCTCGTTTTGTACTTCTATTACATTCTATTGCAGTTTTAATTTCGTAAATATACATAACCATTGATGTTATATTATTCAACTGCCTGATATTATTTCCTACACCAATACATGAAGCACCATATAGAAAAGAGATCGGAGTTGTTAATGAAGAAATTCCAGAAGCAGAAACGATAGGCATATTGCTATTTTGCGAGATTGCATATGTAGAGGAACATGTTGAGGCAGCTTTTTGAATTACTCCCGACAAATCGCTATTTTTAGAGAAACTAGTACTTTTGCCCTCTGTTTGAATTATATCTACCCCGATATCCTTTAGATTATGTGTTAATTTAATTTGTTCTTCTATACATAACATATGAGGAATTGTCACGCATAATGTTGTGTCAGGTAATAGATTTCTTATATCTTGGCTAATTTCCATAATTTCTTTGTGACTAAATAGGCGCCCTTGTTCATAAAATGTATCATAATTCCCTATTTCTAAGATCTGCACTCCAGCTTGTTGACACTGGACTAATTTGGTAGCAGAAATACCTGATACACAGATAGGTATTGTACTACTAGATTGCAGTTCATTTATTATACTCATATTAGCAGCAATATCCATATATGTAGCCTTAGCTATCTCGGCAGCTTGGGTCATTTTCATAACTTGTTCTATGTCGAAATTATTTAAGCCTGTAATAATTTTAACAGCTAGCTTGTCAGTAAAGTCAGCTGCAATACTTGAAGAGATTGTCATAATGCACTTGATTTATTTATATTGAATAATTCCAAAGAACAGTGATGGAACAAATGATCTTTGGAATTATTTTATTTTTTAGGATGTTGTTATTTAAACTATTTAGTAAGCTAGACCCATACTGCGTGTAGTTTCTGCTCCAAGATAAACTCTGACGCTTAAAAAGTCAGTAGGACATGCTGTTTCACATCTTTTGCAGCCTATACAATCTTCAGTTCTGGGTGCAGATGCGATTTGTTTTGCTTTACAGCCATCCCATGGTACCATTTCTAATACATCGCAAGGACAAGCTCTAACACATTGAGTACAACCGATACACGTATCATAAACTTTAACACTATGAGCCATAAAAATAAAACTCCGATTTTGATTTAATTATAGTGTTTCTTTGAGATTTATAAAATAGGATGTATTAATATCATAAGTAGCTAATACAATGTAGTCATAAATAGTTACTTATATATTGAAAATGATAACTAAAATATAAATAGCTAATAAGCAGCAACTATTTTATTTGAATAAGCAGGATTGGTTTCACCAATATTAGCCTCTGAAGGTGGAACAACTTGCCAAAACTGTGGAAGATATAAATTCCATTTCTCTAAAATAGTATGAGCTTTTAAACTACCTGTTTTAGCAGCATGGTTTTCAATTAAGTTTTTTAACTGTTGTTCTCCAGCTTCTGTAGTTATTCGCTGTACTCTTACAATTTCAGAGTTTATTCGATCAATAAAGTTGTTATCTTCGTCTAAGAAATAGGCAAGTCCACCAGTCATACCAGCTCCCACATTCCTACCAGCTTTTCCTAAAACAACAATAACTCCTCCAGTCATATATTCACAAGCATGATCACCCACGCCTTCAACTACGCTTTCAGCTAAAGAATTTCTTACTGCAAAACGCTCGCCAGCTTGACCTTGAGCAAATAAATAACCACCTGTTGCTCCATACAAACAAGTATTACCTATAATAACTTGATTATTGTCTTCATAAATAGTTCCAGCTGGAGGAACTATAACAATACTCCCTCCATTCATTCCTTTGCCTACGTAATCATTAGCCTCACCCATAAGCTTTAAGTTAACACCTGAAGCTAAAAATGCTCCAAAGCTTTGACCTGCAGAGCCATAAAAATTCAATTTAATAAGCCCTTTGAATCCGTTATTACCATAATTTTTTGCAATAATGCCAGATAATCGTGTTCCAACTGTTCTATTGGTATTAGCTATTTTAAAATGCTTAGTAATCTCAGTTTCTAATTTAATAGCATTATTAATTTCTGGTATTGACAGAATGTCATCGTCCATAACTGGACCATTAGTATGCACAGAATCAAATTTAGTCCAAGTATAATTATTAATATTAATTAGTGTATCTAATTTAATTCCATGAGTTTTAGTTAAATTAATATCTTTGTTTTTTATTAATAAATGATTTTGTCCAGTGATATCATTGAGACTTCTATATCCAAGGCTAGCTAAAATCTCTCTCACTTCATTCCCAACAAATAAGAAAAAATTAACTAAAGCTTCCGGTACCCCTGAAAATCTTGCTCTTAACTCTTCTCGTTGTGTAGCAACGCCAACAGGGCACTTGTTAGTATGGCAAATTCTGGCCATAATACATCCAGTAGCAATCATAGCGACTGTTCCAAAACCAAATTCTTCAGCACCCATAACAGCTGCTAAAACTATATCTGATCCTGTTCTTAATCCTCCATCCACTCGAAGAGTTACACGATCTCTTAGTTGATTTTCTGCTAATAATTGATGCACTTCGCTTAAGCCTAGTTCCCAAGGAGATCCCGCATGTTTGATCGAACTTAAAGGAGAAGCTCCAGTTCCACCATCATGGCCAGATATCTGAATAATATCTGCATTACCTTTTGCAACACCAGCTGCAATTGTGCCTATGCCAATTTCGGAAACTAGTTTAACAGAAATTTTAGCCTGCGGATTGATTTGGTGCAAGTCAAAAATGAGTTGTGATAAGTCTTCAATCGAATAAATATCATGGTGGGGAGGAGGAGAAATCAATGGCACGCCCGGCTTACATTTTCTCAGTGTAGCAATATACGGACTTATTTTTTTGCCAGGAAGTTGCCCTCCCTCTCCAGGTTTTGCCCCTTGAGCTATTTTAATTTCTAACTGTTGAGCATTCATTAAGTATTCAGGCGTAACACCAAAGCGTCCTGAAGCAATTTGTTTAATCGCTGAACTAGCTGTGTCACCATTTTTTAATCCTTTTAAATGCGGTAATAGTTGGGAATTTCCAGTACTATTAACATCACTTAGTATCTTAAATCGAATAGGATCCTCTCCACCTTCACCAGAATTTGACTTTCCTCCAATACGATTCATAGCAATAGCTAAAGTTTCATGAGTCTCTCTAGATAAAGCTCCTAATGACATTCCTCCTGTACAAAACTTTTGTACAATATTTTCTACACTTTCAACTTCATCAATAGAGAGTGGAGTTCTATTACTCTGCAATGTTAATAAGTCTCTCAAAGCTGTTGGAGGCCTATTCTGTAATAAACTTTGGTAATTATTATAATGTTTAGCATTATAACCTCTCACTGCCTGATGAAGCGCCTTAGACATTTCTGGATTATTAATATGATATTCTCCACCAGGTCGATACTGAATGAACCCATAATTTGCCAATTTCTTGGTTTTGACCTCCGAGAAAGCCTTAGAATGAATATTAACTGTTTCTTGTCCTAACTCTAATACGCTTAATCCACCAATTTGAGATGTAGTTCCTTTAAAAGCTAAATTAACAACTTCTGAGCCTAACCCTAAAATTTCAAAAATTTGTGCACCATGATAGCTTGACAGTAATGAAATTCCCATTTTGGAAAGGATTTTCAACAGCCCGGCTTCTACAGCTTTTTTATAGTTCGCTTGAGCTTCTTGTATATTACATGCAGGTATTCTACCTTTGGACATAAGCATCTTTGTTTTTGGGTTTGCCCACCAATGCCTTGCTGTCTCAAATGCTAAATAGGGACAAATAGCACTAGCGCCATAGCCTATTAAACAAGCGAAATGATGAGTGCTCCAGCATTGAGCTGTCTCAACTAAAATAGAAGCTTCCTGCCTTAATCCTTTACTTATTAAATGGTGATGTACGGCTCCAACAGCTAACAATGGAGGAATTGAGACTTTCTCTGGGTCAAGATTATCGTTTTTATCAGTTAAAATTAAAATATTGTTACCATTAAGTATTGCTTGGCTAGCATCTTCACATAATTGTTTAATTTGCTTCTTGAAATTATTAGGACCTTCTTCCAATCGAATCAGAGTATTAATATGAACACAAGACAACTTTGATGTGAAAATTGCTTCAAGTTCTCCTTCATTAATTATCGGAGAATCTAGTTTAATGTGTTCAGCAAGAGTAGGTTGATTGTCTAATAAATTACTTTTATGTCCAATTTGCATAGCTAAAGACATAACTAAGCTTTCACGGAGAGGATCAATAGCTGGATTTGTTACTTGTGCAAATCTTTGTTTAAAATAATCATATAAAATATGTGATTTCTCGGAAAGAATTGCTAAAGGAATATCGTCCCCCATGCAAAAAGTAGGTTCTTTTCCTTGACTTGCCATATGTTCAATAACAAGTTCAACATCTTCATTGGTATAACCAAAAGCTGTTTGCAATTGCATTAGTTTCTTAATGTCAATTTGCTGATCAGATAAAAAAGGCTTGTGTTCTAATAATTGTCTAGCCTCTCTCAGTAATTTTCCATATGGGATTTTAGTCGCCACAGAAGTCTTAATTTCTTTATTGTTTAATATTTTGTGTGAAAAGATATCTACAGATATCATTTGACCTGGACCAAGTCGCCCTTTTGATTTCACATTGCCTGGTTCAACTTTAACGACTCCACTTTCAGATGACACAATAACAATATTATCCTTTGTAATAACATATCTTGCAGGTCTTAAGCCATTACGGTCTAGTGTTGCACCAATAACTTTACCATTAGTAAAAACAACTAATGCTGGGCCATCCCAAGGTTCTTGTAAACCACTGTAATACTCATAAAAATCGGAAATTTCAGTATTATTAGCAAACTCAGGTTGATTCTGAAAAGCTTCAGGAACTAAAATCATTAAAGCTTCTTCTGGACTTCTGCCAGAAGCAATTAATAATTCGACAGCAGCATCTAAATTGGCTGAGTCACTATTATCTTTATTTGTAATAGGTCTTAATTCATGAATTCGGTCCTTCCAAACCTTGCTTTCTAGTAAAGGTTCTCTGGACTGCATCCAATTTAAGTTGCCAAGTAAAGTATTAATTTCCCCATTATGTGATACAAAGCGCATAGGCTGTGCAAGAGGCCATTTAGGCATTGTATTTGTGCTAAATCGACGATGATAAATAGCAAATGAACTAGTATATTCTGAATGATACAAATCTTGATAAAATTGCCCTAAAACAGCTGATCGCATCATGCCTTTATAAACAATTGTATAGCATGATAAAGAACATATATAGAACTCATGAGCCCAATCTTTGTGATTAATGCCTACATACTTTTCAATTTTTTTTCTCACTAAAAATAGTTGTTGTTCTAAATCATCTTTTGATAAAGTTGATGATTTACAAAATACTTGCTCAACATGAGGCTTGTTTAAATAAGCCTGTTTCCCAAGTACTTCTTTAACTGTAGGAACCAATCTCCACCCAACAACCTCTAAATTTTCTTCTTTCAGAACATTCTTAATAATTAATTTTGCTTCTTCTAACTTATGTGAGGGTAGAAATAACATCCCAACACCAACACTGTCGTTCTCGTGAAATTTTATATGTTGTAAGCTCTTTTCAAATAATTTCCAAGGAATTGCAGTGGTTATACCAGCCCCATCCCCAGAATCTCGATCTGCACTACATGCTCCTCTATGCTCCATGCAAGTTAAAGCTTCTAAAGCTTGTACAACTATTTTGTGGTTGGCAATATTATTGACATTCGCAATAAAACCTACTCCGCAAGCATCTCTTTCTTTTTCAATAGAGATTAAACTGGAAGAATCTGTAAGACTATTAGTTAGCTTTCTAGGTGCTTGCTCTACAACTTTTTGATTAAACATAATATTTCTCTTCTCAATAATTTAGATAAACAATTTTATTAAATAATAAGTGTATGCTACATATGTGTGTGATATTAACATGATGCTTAATAAGATTTAACTGGTTATCTTATAAAACTATTGTATAGACTGTAACTGTACTTAATCTACATATTGCTATCTATTATATAATATCTATACAATGACAAGTGTTATTATATCATCTAAAATGTCTTGCTAGTCTTAATTGGTAATTCTATTTATATATTTTCCATGGGCTTTATTATGAACCAGCATAACTTTTTAGATTCGAGTGATATAACTTATAAAACTGAAGAATTATTAGAAGCGACAACAAATCGATATAAAATCACCGTTCAAGTTGCCAACCGAGCTAAAAGAAGAAAATATGAAGATGTAGATATTATTGATGATCCTCAAGTTAAGCCTGTTATCAGAGCAATTTTGGAAATGGTAGATGAAATAACTCAGCCAGAAATTATTAGTGATTAGTATAGGGAAGTTACATCTTAATATTTTTTAAAATAAAAACATAAAATAGATTGTATATATATTTATAGAAGAAGTATCTATAAGTTTTTGCCAACTTATAGAATTTCAGTATTTCAAACACTAACTAGAATTGGTAACTTTAAACTAAAAGTCATCAATCTAAATTAAGGAGATAGAATTTATGCTAGATGCATTCGCAAAAGTTGTAGCTCAAGCAGACGCACGAGGAGAATTTCTAAGTAATACACAACTAGATGCACTATCTAGTATGGTTGCAGAAGGCAATAAGCGCCTAGATGTTGTAAACAAAATCAACTCTAATGCTTCTGCAATTGTAACAAATTCTGCAAGAGCTCTATTCGCTGAACAACCTCAACTAATTCAGCCTGGCGGAAATGCTTACACAAGTAGACGTATGGCTGCTTGCTTAAGAGATATGGAAATTGTCCTAAGATATGTAAGTTATGCGATGATCGCAGGTGATTCCAGCGTACTAGATGATAGATGTCTAAATGGATTAAGAGAAACTTATCAAGCTCTAGGAACACCAGGCTCTTCTGTGTCTGTTGCAGTACAAAAAATGAAAGAAGCTTCTGTTGCACTGGCCAATGACTTAACTGGTACTCCTCAAGGAGATTGTAGTGCATTAGTAGCAGAACTTGGCAGTTACTTTGATAGAGCTGCTGTATCTGTTGTTTAATCACGGGCAACTTTATCTTTGAGTTGAAGTACTATTTTTAATATTTTTTGAGGTATTCCTTTTATGAAGACTCCAATTACTGAAGCAATTGCATCTGCTGATAGCCAAGGTCGTTTTTTAAGCAACGGAGAATTACAAGCTATTAATGGTCGTTATCAAAGAGCGGCAGCTAGCTTGGGAGCTGCTCGTTCTCTAACTAATAATGCTCAAAGACTAATCACTGGAGCTGCTCAATCTGTCTATACTAAATTTCCATATGTAACTCAAATGCCTGGTCCAACTTATGCATCTAGCGCAATTGGTAAAGCTAAATGTGCACGAGATATCGGTTATTATCTACGTATGGTGACATATTGTTTAGTGGTAGGCGCAACAGGACCAATGGATGAATATTTAGTAGCCGGATTAGAAGAAATTAACCGTAGCTTCGAATTATCTCCAAGCTGGTATGTTGAAGCGCTACAATATATTAAAGGTAGTCATGGTTTATCTGGTCAAATTGGTAATGAAGCAAATGTTTACTTAGATTATGCTATTAATACACTAAGCTAAAAGTTGTTTTATACTATTTGTATAAGTAAAGTGTTTTAAATTCTAATACTTAATTTGCAAGTTTACACTTGCAAATTAAGTATTAGCTATTATAATATTTTCTCTTTAACTTTCAATAAACACTACGAAGCTTCAATAACTGTTCATATAATGTTATTATTTTTTTTAGATTCTGCCATTATAAAATAATATTTTCTCTAGAGATAATGAAAAAAAAGATAGTTCACCCTATTGTGTTAGCCATTCTTGATGGGTGGGGCCATACTAATGCTCAGCAAGGAAATGCAATAAAAATTGCAAAAACACCAACTATTGATAGCCTTATTCAGGCTTATCCAAATACACTTCTAGTAGCCTCTGGTGAACAAGTGGGATTGCCTATAGGACAAATGGGCAATTCTGAAGTTGGTCATACCACAATTGGTGGAGGTCGAGTGATTCAACAAGAATTAGTGAAAATAGGTAATTCGATAGTTGACAAGAGTTTTTTTAATAATTCTCAATTAAATACAGCATGCGAATATGTTAATCATAATAAAACATCATTACATTTAATAGGACTTTGTTCTAATGGAGGAGTACATTCTCATATAGATCATTTACTAGCACTTATAGATTTAGCAAACTTTAAACAAGTTGCTAATTTATATCTTCATCTAATCACTGATGGTAGAGATACTAGCTCTAACTCTGCTAAACATTTTGTGAAAATAGTTGCAGATTATATTGAACACAAGCAATTTGCTACAATTAGTACTATTAGTGGTAGATATTATGCAATGGATCGTGATTTTCGTTGGTCCAGAACCCAAGCCGCATATAATATTTTTACAAGTCATAATTCTACTAAGCTGAATGAAAATATGAATTATAGTGATCTAATTGATCACTATTATAATAAAGGAATATCTGATGAATTTATTGTACCTTCACGAATTAACAAGGGTTTTATAAAAGATAATGATGCTATAATATTTTTCAATTTTCGACCAGATCGCATGCGACAGATAGTGCAGTCTTTTGTACAAAAGCCTTTCAAGTGTTTTTCTACAAAACCGTTACATAATCTTCATGTAGTAACATTTACTAATTATGATACATCTTTAAAAACTTCAATTGCTTTTCATCCCCATGTATTAAATAATTTTTTAGGAGAAGTTTTATATAAGTATGGTCTAAAACAATTTAGAGTCTCTGAAACAGAGAAGTATGCTCATGTTACATACTTTTTTAATGGTGGTGCAGAAGAGCCTTTTCCTGGCGAAGATAGAGAATTAGTATCTAGTCCATCTGTTGCTACTTATGATCTCGCTCCTGATATGTCTGCTCAAATAGTTACTCAAAAAAGTATAAGTGCAATAAATAAAGCTATTTATTCTTGCGTAGTTATTAACTATGCTAATGCAGACATGTTAGGACATACAGGAAAATTAAAAGAAACAATTCAGTCTGTTGAAACAGTTGACTCGTGTATTGCTCAATTACTTGACGCTGTGAGTAAACTAAATGGTACATTAATAATTACCGCTGATCATGGTAATGCAGAATGCATGTTTACGTATGAAGGACATCCATGTAAATCGCACACGACTAATTTAGTTCCATTAATTTTAATCGAAGGAGAACAAGAAGCAATTTCTGGTCATGGCGGACAAGTGAAATTGAGAAATAATGGTTCTCTTGCTGACATTGCACCAACAATTTTAGATATTTTACATTTAAAAAAACCACCAGAAATGACAGGAGAGTCTTTAATTATTAACTCTAGATATGAAACGAGAAATATGAATAAAAATTGTATAAAACTCTGAGATCTTTTAGACAAATACATGACCTTTAACTTTGCATCTTTTTGTAGTACTGAAATTATTTTACCAAGTCAAATATACAGTAATACTAATATCCCTATGATTTGGAAAGTGATTTTACTCGGAGATGGTTCATTTACTAGACACTGTCAGATTATTGCTTATAGAGATACTATAATAAAGCATATTTCTACGTCTATTTATAGTAAAACGCAAAACGCATCAAAATCTTATGTCAATCGGAAAGTTTGGATTGGTAATAATTTAAGGAATAAATTGATATTTGCTAGCTCTTGGTGGAACATAGAAAAATATGAAGCTATATATAAATATCCTAGCAAAGCAATAGGATCTGTCCTTATTCAGTCCGAGTTAGATTGTTATAGAGATATTCATGGTATTTTCCTTGGATACTCTGCAGAATTAGAAAGTCTTTTTTCAGTACAAGGACCCTTCTGGGGAAGATATTACACCTTGTTCCATAATGGAAAACCAATTTCCATGATTTATGAGATTTTTTCCCCGCTACTAGAAAATTTTCAATAAAGTCTAAATAATTTCAAGTTGTAGTCAAGCTGCATATATTAGGAGAATATGATCGATGTTTAATTTTTTATTTAATAGCTCTAACCAAAGGAAGATCAATAGTTACCTACCAATTATTAAAAAAATTAATGCCTTGGAGAGTGAGATACATAATCTTTCCGATAAAGCATTGCGAGCTAAAAGTGCAGAGTTTAAGAATAGATTGAAAAATGGAGAAAATCTTGACGATATATTAGTAGAAGCTTTCGCTGTAGTAAGAGAAGCTGGTCTTAGAGTTTTGGGTCTTAGAGTATTTGATGTTCAAATAATAGGAGCTGTTATTTTGCATCAAGGTAAAATTGCTGAAATGAAAACAGGAGAAGGTAAAACGTTAGTAGCAACATTAGCTGGATATTTAAATGCTTTATCAGGAAAAGGTGTACATGTTGTTACAGTGAATGACTATTTAGCAAGAAGAGATTCAGAGTGGGTCGGTCAAATACATAAATTTTTAGGATTATCTGTTGGTTTAATTCAGCAAGATTTACCAAAGGCAGAAAGAAAATTTGCATATCTATGTGATATTACTTATGTGACTAATAGTGAGCTGGGTTTTGACTATCTAAAAGACAATATGGTTCTATCAATGTCAGAGATAGTTCAAAATAAATTTGCTTTTTGTATTATTGATGAAGTTGATTCCATATTAATTGATGAAGCTCGAACACCTTTAATTATTTCAGGCCCTTCAGAAGCGCCTATTGAAAAATATTCAAAAACTCATCTACTTGCTAATATGTTAGCTAAGGAATTGCACTATGAAGTCGATGAAAAAGCGAGGAATATTATTTTAACTGAGCAAGGTACTGTGTTTTGTGAAGAGCATTTAAATGTTGATAACCTCTATGATTTAGAAAATCCTTGGGTCCAGTATATTTTAAATGCCATAAAAGCAAAAGAATTGTTTACAAAAGATGTTCATTATATTATTAGAGATGGACAAGTTGTTATAGTAGATGAATTTACAGGAAGAATAATGTCCGGTCGTAGATGGAGTGATGGCTTGCATCAAGCCATAGAAGCAAAAGAGCAGGTTGTCATTCAGCAAGAAAATCAAACATATGCGTCAATAACTTATCAAAACTTTTTTTTGCTCTATCCAAAGCTATCAGGAATGACCGGAACAGCCAAGACAGAAGAGTCAGAATTAGATAAAATTTATAATTTAGAAGTAATTTGTGTTCCTACTCATAAGCCACTACAAAGACAAGAATTTCCAGACCTTGTCTATAGTACTGAATATCGTAAATGGGAGGCAATAGCTGATGAATGTTATGATATGTATCGCATTGGCAGGCCTACTTTAGTAGGTACTACTAGTGTAGAAAAATCGGAACTACTCTCTAAACTACTAACTCAATATAAAATCCCTCATAGTTTATTAAATGCTAAACCTGAAAATGTTGAAAAAGAATCGGATATTATTGCCCAAGCAGGACGGCAATCTTCTGTAACAATTGCTACTAATATGGCTGGTAGAGGTACCGATATTATACTAGGAGGTAATCCTAATTATATTGCAAAGTCTATATTGGTAGACCTCTTAATAGGCAAAGTTTCTGTTAAAAATAATTATAAATTGCAGCAATTATCACTAAATACTCAAACTGCTCTTAATAATATACTTAATACTTTGGAATTTGATTTAAGTAGTGCTGATTTTTCAATTTTGGAAATGGAAAAGAAAATCTCAATAGCCTGCGAGAAAGTCTTAATTGATGATAAGCTTGAAATTCAATTAAGAAAAGCTTATCAAATGATCTTTGAAGAATATGAAACTATTTTTAGCAATGAAAAAGAATATGTTTCTCAAGCAGGAGGCCTACATGTTATTGGTACAGAAAGACATGAATCAAGACGAATTGATAATCAACTAAGAGGGCGAGCAGGGCGCCAAGGAGATCCAGGATCATCTAGATTTTTTTTAAGTGTTGACGATAATTTACTCAGAATCTTTGGTGGTAATAAAATTGCTGATTTAATGCAAGCATTAAATGTTGATAATAACACTCCGATGGAGTCAAATTTACTCAGTAAAAGTTTAGAAGCAGCTCAAAAAAAAGTAGAAGCTTATTTTTATGACACGCGAAAACAAGTTTTTGAATATGATCAAGTCTTGAACAGTCAAAGACAAGCAATTTATTCAGAAAGAAGACGAATATTAGAGTCTAGTTATCCACGAGATTGCGTGCTGCAATACGCGGAAAGTACAATTGATGACATTGTAAACTTTTGGCTTGCATCTAAAGAAAATTCTGAAAAGTTTGAAAACTTAAATATAAAACTTAAATATTTATTAAATGCGACAGATACATTCTCAATATCTCGAGAGTTATATAAAGATCCAGAAGAACTTAAAAAATGGATCATTGAACAAGTTAGAATTAATTATGATTTAAGAGAAGCTTACCTAGAACAGATCAAGCCTGGCTTAATTAGACAACTGGAAAAGTATTATTTATTGCAGCAAATTGATAACGCATGGAAAGATCATTTACAAACAATGGGAGCCCTTCGAGATTCTATAGGTTGGAGAAGTTATGGTCAGCAAGACCCCTTGGTAGAATATAAAAATGAAGCGTTCAATTTATTTATTGAAATGATTACGCGCGTTAAGCACACTGTAGTTTATGCTATTCTGCGATCTCGTTTAATGATGAAACATGATTAAACTCTTGCTTTCTATTTGTTGAATTTGTATTTAGTAGTTGACAGTTTGCGTAAAATTCGATATCTTCATATTATTGGAAATACTTGCCCCCATCGTCTAGAGGCCTAGGACATCTCCCTTTCACGGAGGTAACGGGGATTCGAATTCCCCTGGGGGTAATATATAATTAAGATGTTATCGCATTTTTAGCATCTTCACAAAAACTTTGAATTTGCTTCAAGCCAGCTTCAGGTAGATTTCCTGACAGTCTTTTAACAAATGCGCTACCCACAACTATACCATCAACATTCCAGCTTTTAATTTCTTGAATTTGCTCTGTATTTGAAATACCAAACCCTAAAATAATTGATTTATTAGTTATTGTTTTAATAGTTTCTGTTAATTTTTTTAATTTTGATGTTAGTTGAAATTTCTGCCCAGTCACTCCAGTTGTACTGACTAGGTAAATGCATCCAGGTGCTTTATTAACAATTTTAGTGATCCTTTCATATGAGCTAGTTGGAGCAAGTAACAAAATTAGCTCAATATTAAATAAATTGCATACTGATATAACATACTCTGATTCTTCAATAGGCAAGTCTGGTATTAATAATCCTTTAATACCAGCTTTGCTAATTGCATAAATAAAATTGTTAATACCTAAATTTAATACAGGATTATAGTAGGTAAATAAAACGATTGGTGCTTTGATACTACTATGTACAGTGTTGACCATATCCAAAATTTCTTTTAGATTAATCCCTTGTTTTAAGGCTCGATTAGAAGCTTGCTGTATAACAGGCCCATCAGCTAAAGGATCTGAATAAGGTAACCCTAACTCTATAATATCTGCGCCATAATTATCTAAAATTTGAAGAGCTTTCCCCGTAGATATAAGATCAGGATCACCAGCAGTAATGAAGGGAATTAAAGCGCATTGTTTATCAAGATTCTCGAATACAGAAGAAATAGTATTCATAAATAGTCTATTTAAATATTAATTATTGTATTACTCAAATCATAATAACAGCTAGACTTTAATAAATACAAATATTAATTCTGTTTTTATGTAGGCCGCCCGGGACTCGAACCCGGAACTATTCGGTTAAAAGCCGAGTACTCTACCATTGAGTTAGCGACCCTTTTATTTTTGATTATAAGACAAATAACATAGCTCTATCTTAAATAGCAAGTAGTGATAAACTTATAGAGTGAATTTATTAAATTCGTAGCTTCAATTCTTGTATTTATGCTTACAAACTCATTTTTACATAAAAAATTTATTTCTACAATAGAAACAAGACAACTCCTGCCTTACAATTCTTCTTTATTAGTTTCATTCTCTGGAGGTCAAGATTCATTAACTTTACTTAAAATACTCCTTGATTTGAAGAAATTCTATAATTGGAAAATATCTTTAATCCATTTTGATCATAGATGGCGTTCTGACTCAATGGTAGCCTCAAAACAAGTTTTCAGATATGCAAAACGGTGTAATCTTTCTTTGCATTATTTTGAGTGTCCTAAGTACCTTAACACAGAAGAATCTAGTCGAAAGTGGCGTTATGCAACTTTGATTAATACAGCTTCTATCAATAATTTGACAAAAATAGTACTGGCTCATACAGCTACAGATAAAGCTGAAACTGTTTTAAGTAATTTATTTCGCGGTGCTAGCCTTGATGGTCTATCCAGTATTCGCTGGTCATCTAAAATAAGCAATTCAGTTCATTTAGTTCGACCTTTATTAAATTTCTACAGATCAGAAACTACATGGTTTTGCCGAAAATATTTTCTGCCGGTTTGGATTGATCAATCTAATTACAACTATGCTTTATCAAGAAATAGATTAAGGCAAGAATTAATACCATATATTAAATCTTTCTTTCAGCCTCAATTTGAAGAAAAGAGCTATGTTTTATCTAGTTTAATAGCTCTAGATGTAGACTTTTTAGAGCAAGAAGCATTGCGCATATACTCTTTAATTCAGCATAAAGACCTATTAGCTATTAACTATTTAATAATAAAACTTTTGCATCCTTCTATCCAGAGCAGAATACTAAAACTGTTTTTTGTTTCTCATTTAGATTTAAATCCTACTTCAAAACAGATTAGTGATATGATATTTTTTATTAATCAGGGGGGTATATTAAAGAATATAAATATTAAAAATTATATTTTCGGTGCTGATGGCATTTGGTTATATATTGGTATTAAACAAAGATAAATTAGGAAATAATTAGCGGAGATAATCATTTTCTGGCAGAGATATAAAATTGATACTTTAAATAAACTTACTGTATGGATATAGAAACTAAAAAAATAATTGAGCAGCTATTAAGTGATCACAAAATAGTTCTGTTTATGAAAGGTAATAAATCAATACCAATGTGTGGTTTTTCCAACACAGCAATTCAAATTTTAAATACTTTGAATGTTAATTATTTTACTTATGATATTTTAGAGGATGAGAATATTCGTCAAGCTATAAAAGAATATTCCAGCTGGCCAACTATTCCTCAGTTATATATTAATCAAGAATTTATTGGAGGAGCTGATGTTATGTTCGAACTTTTTGAAACAGGTGAATTGCAAGCTCAAGTAGAGACTTTACTGGCTGCATAAACCAGTTACAAAAAAAATCTAAAATTTTAATATATAAATAGTATAAAAGAGTATTTAGTACTAATATATTTTTGTAACAGCAGATGTTTATTAGGCTTATGTCTAAACTCCTAACTCTGAATTCTATATATAAGAGATAAAATTATGATTAATTGGCAAGTAATAGCTCAACTTGTGTCCTTAGGTGTCATTGTTTTGGTTGGTCCGGCTGTAATAATTTTGCTCTCGTTAAAAAGAGGCAATCTTTAATAATCAAAATTTGAATATTATCTATAATTATACTTTTAGAAGTAAATATAGATTTTTATATACTAAGTCATCAGGATAGTTTTAATCTATTTAATATTAGCAAACTATGAGCATGTAGTTTCTGTCCTGAAGTCTCTCTTGAAATAAATCCTTAAACAATCCTTGTTTAAGGATTTAATCTCGGTTATATTTACATTATCAGTAGGATTTAGAGAAGGCGTAACAGGCCTCTCAACCTGAGTTGCTAAAAGCTGTCCAATACCATTAAGGATTGAGAGATTTTATTACGATTAGAAGCATTTAAGGTCTTTTCGGAGAACATATCAACGATACCCTTACCAACATCTGAAAGAAACTCATAACAATTAGCAACTGGGTTGTTGAAAGAAATGGCACCATCTTGCGCAATTGTAGTAAGAATTTCAGGAACAGTATACTGACTAAGTGGTCGTTCAGAACGTTGAAGTAAAACTTTAGCAGCTTCAAATCCTCCAAAAGCAATTTTTCTAGCTTCAGGTCTAGTTAAATTAGGATGAGCAGAAATATTTTTGAAAAGAATTTACTAAGTAAACAAACTGGTATGATGGAAAGTGCGAAGTCTTTGAGTGTTAGTAAATCGAATTTGGATTTTGAACTTTTTAGTATATATAAAAACGAAAAAGGGGATATTATAATTAAGGGACCTGACAATTGTGTAAATCTGACTTACATTGACTGTGCTGTCTTAGACCATTACGGAATTAGTAGAGATTTGAATATATCACGCACGAAGGCTTTGAAATTTCTGCATGATAAGTCTTTTAGTGAATTTTTAGATAAAAAAATACAGAATTCCATTTCAGAATTTAATTCGCAGCCCTCTGTGAGAGAGCTGGCTCGTTTGGCTAGTAAAGCTGGATTTGGTCTCTACAACTATAAAAACAACACTACAGGGGTAGTTGATCCTAGGCGTATTCGTAGAGTATTAAAATTGTTTAAAGTTGGATTTTATTTTTAGCTACCTTTGTATATTTCTCTATAATATGTTTTATTAATGTTTCATCATCAAGAATCTCTAGTAGCTCTTTACGATATTTCGCGTATTTTTTTTATAGATTGAATTGTTTGACCTGGAAATATATTGTTTTCATCAAATTTTTTCCAGTTTCTTTTGTATTCTTTTGTTTTAAGTATCTTGTCTTCTACCACAGGATAAATTCTTTCAATTTCATTTGAATTTGAATAAATACATTCAAATAGGCTTGTGACCGGATTGTATAACTCGTTTTCGTAAGGAGTCTTGCCAAGTAAATGTTTAGTACTTATAAAATCTTTGTTTTTATAACCTCTCATTTTTGTTGAACTAGGGCAATTATGTATACGTGTCTGATAATTTGCAATACCGTGTGTAACGAATCCTGTAAATATTTCTTCCACCTCCACGTCAAAAATTTTAGTTACCTCTACATCAGGAAGAGTTTTATATAAATGTTCTTTAACCATTCGAGCTAACTGGTATTTGTCAAGTTCTACAAATGCATTTGTCCCGCTATTAAAATTCTTTCGAAGTTTTTGTTTATATTTTACACCGCCTAAAGGCTTCAGTGATATATTCCGTTTTTTGCGACTTTCTTTGATTTCATATACATTCATAGCGTTTGCTTTTCTGCCACTTTTAACAAATACTATATTTTTAAGGTCAAGTGTGACACTATCTGTTATATTTTGATATCCATTCAGAGCTTTTTCTAAGTACCACGCCATAGCTCGAGCTCTACTGGTTACATTGTTACCAATAACAGACTTGCTTATCAAAAATTTTGGTGATACTAAAACACCGTATATCGAATTGATAATAGTTTTTAACAGTGTATTCATAGGCTTTGTCTCAGGATTATCCTTGCTAAAGTTATTTCGTAGATTCATCAATTTATCTAGTAATAACTCTTTTATATTCAAGGTAAACCATGTATTGTTTTCACGTTCTATTTCAATAGTCTCAAATTGTCTATTGTCGACTTTTAATTCCCAAGTATTTCCTTTGTTTTTTTGACGTATTGCCCCTTTATATTCATCATAATTATTAACTCTTTTCGATTTTGGATAATAATGCTTGCTTACTAATACTAAGATCATTTTGTAAAGCAGCTGTAAATATGTTTACTACTCTTGTATCGATTGTTAAGGCTATACTTTTAAGACGCTGTACAACCCCTACTTATTTCTATATGTCTTGAACCAAATGATCTTGACTCAATAAAGCATCATATACTACTAAGTCATTCATTGCATATTTTATAGAACGTGGGGGATCTTCTATTAGTACATCTAACATCTTACTTTTCTCTGATTCTTTTAAAAGATATCTGCTTATTATTGGAATTCCAGCATTCTCGAAGAAGTCTCGTAAAGATATAGCACCTTGTGTAGCACATGTATCCGCAAACCCCAATTTTATATTATATTTTTGTCCAAATATCCGTATGGCTAATGGTGTATTTATGTATGGAATCGTTTGCCCTACTTGAAACTTGAGTAAATGCTTTTAGTTGTCTTTCTATCATAATTATAATGTACACTTTTATATAGTTTTCATTAGCTGTAGCCGCTAATAGTCTCTTTTTAAAAGTATAACGATATTATAAGAATCAGCTACTAAACTTTTAGATTAAATACATCACTTTTACTATGTCAAAAAGAGGTTAATCAGGATATCTCCGCTGTTAACGTCTTTTTGTCTATTTCTTGTAAGTCACTTGCAAACTCGTTATCTGGAGTTAGAAAAAGCATGCAATGACACTCTCTTCGTTCACGCATTGGTACACATGGACAGTTCCAATATGTAGCGGAAATTTCTGCTTTTTTATCTTCATAATGCCTACATGGGCATAAAGGAGCTCCGTATTGATCTTTATGCCTAGCTAACCCTTCTATGACAACAGCAGTTACACTACTATCAACACAAAAAAAAGTTCCTGTGCGCTTTGCATAAGTTTCCGAAAACTTTCTCATAGCTTCTAAATTGTCAGGAAAAGATACCAAATTTTGTTTCTTCATTAATATTGCCTCACTAATAGTAATTATGAGATTCCATTTTGCTATTAAATTCAATTTGATAAGCTAAAATATTAGGTGTCAGTATATTGTAACTTATTATTTCGAATGTAGAATTTTATGTTTACTACCGTCTTATAAATTGATTCCGGAATTGTATTTTATTGAGATAAGGAATAACTAGCATTTAATAATTAATTCAAAAAATCAACTTACAACTAATTATACTTATAATTTTATATACATAAAAACTATCATTACAATTTTGTATTAATTAGTTAATAATTTATACTTTTCTGGCTAGTTTAAATTAGAATAAAAATATGTTACTTGATTTAATTTAATAAGGAATTTATGACAGCAGCTTATTTACCTTCTATACTAGTACCGTTGGTGGGCTTAATATTTCCAGCTTTAAGTATGGCTTTGCTATTTATCTATATAGAGAAAGAAACAATTGCATAGATAAAATATTTATTTGTACATACTAAATTTTAAGCTGTATTTTAGTGAAAACTAAAATACAGCTTATCAGTAAACCGATTATTATCTTTTCAAAAAAAACTCTCTTATTATAGTTTCTATAATGAAGAACCAACTCCAGAATAAGAGCCATATATGAAAATTCCCAGCACTGTAATTGCTGCTATTCCGCCGACTGTAGCAACTAGCCACAGAGGTATTCTTCCTGTTCCAGCCATAATTGATTTCCTGTTGATTACTTAAATATCTTTAATTGTTCAAATTTGCCTTTTTATACTATTGGCTAAACAAAAAGTTAGTTGAAGAAATAGCTAGAAAATAGTACTGCCAAAACAAATATTAATAGTAGACCCCAAAAAAGAGAAGTTCTGTTTAAGTCTACAGGTTCCTTATTAGGATTAGGACCACTCATTCAGACCTCCTATCTTTGAATAAATTGCATAGATGTAATCGCGCCTAAGAAAAATACAGTTGGAATTGCTAATCCATGTATAGCAAGCCATCTAAATGTAAAGATTGGGTAAGAAACCGGTTGATTTGCATTGCCCTTAGTCATCACTATCTCCTTTGTTATATGCCTTTAGTTAAATCTTCTAATTCTTGCTTGGCATTAAATCTATCGTTAACTAATGGAACTTGCTGACGATCTTGTGTGAAATATTCGTTAGGACGAGGTGTTCCAAAAACATCGTATGCTAATCCAGTACTGACAAATAGCCAGCCTGCAACAAATAAAGCCGGTATAGTAATACTATGAATTACCCAATAACGAACACTCGTAATAATGTCAGAAAAGGGACGTTCTCCTGTTGAGCCTCCCGACATATACAGTACCTCCTACTAAAAATTGTTTTTATAATTCATAATATATAATCAAATATTACTACTGTATAGTAGCTCAATTCATAATAAAATTTCTGATTTACAAAATAATTTTTTTATCAAATTTATATTTGTCTATTTTATCTATCTTTCTTGATCAATTATAAGATCAAAGAAAAAGCAGCTACCATTTTTTAGTTCGCTATAAAGATGAATTTCACTATTGTGTTTTTGAATAATATTTTTAACAATTGATAAACCTAATCCTGTTCCTTCTAGTGTATGCACATAATTTTCGATTCTTAAAAAACGAGCAAATATTCGCTCTTGATTTTTTTTAGAAATTCCAATACCAGTATCACAGATTTCTACTCGAACTTTTTGAACTTTTAAAGATGGTAAACTAAATTCTGCAGTTGAACCGTGAATTTTATAAGTTCTCAAAATAATAATGCCATCAGGATGTGTAAACTTTAAAGAATTACCGATTAAGTTGGCTAATATTTGCAAAATCAAACTATAATTTCCTAATACACGCGGTAAGTTTTGCTCAACATCAATATATAGTTCAATTTTTTTATCTTTCGCAGAGAGCTGATATGTTCTAATTGTTTGCTCTATAGCTGCTACCAAATCGATACCTTGAAGTGGATATTCTTGATCTGATTCCAAGCGAGATAAATCTAAAACATCATTGACTAACCGAGTTAGTCTTTCTGTTTCTTTGTTAGCTATAGCTAAAAATTCTAATTTTTGTATGTTATCTAAAGATTCATGGTATTCATATAATGTTTCTAAAAAAGATCGGATATTAAATAAGGGTGTTCGTAATTCATGAGATACATTACTTATAAATTGATTCTTAACTTCGTTTAACTCAACTTCTTCAGTTCTATCTTGAATAGTTATTGCAATCCCTTTTAGTATGCTGTATTTGTGATCTAGTACAGTCGTTAGTAGAACTCTAAAAGTTTTTTTATAGTTTTTTTGTAGCTTTATACAAATTTCTTGCGTTTCACATAATGATTGTTCTAAAAAATTTTTTCTTACAATATCATTTAACACAGGAAAAAGTTGTTGATTAATGTCTTCTGGTAGATAATCAATAATGATTGATCCTGCAATATCTTTGCCTTCCCAGCCAAAATTTTCAATAGCTGTTCTATTTACTAAAATGATTCTTAAGTCTTTATCTAATAAAATAGCCCCGTCTGCAATGGTAGAAACGAGAGTTTCTAATTTAGCTTTCTCTGAAGTTAATTTCTCAACATTTTGTTGCTCATATTTTTCGAGTCTTTCTGCCATCTCATTAAAATTAAATATCAGAGCTCCAAGTTCTCCGCCGAACGGTAAATTAATTCGCTGATGAAAATCTCCAGAAGCAATATTCTTAACTCCAGTTAGTAATTCTCGAATTGGTTTTGTGATTGTAAACGCATTGAAAGCTGCACCAAGAATAACCATGAGCCAAATTGACACAAATACAGCGATACTCACATCTCTAATCAGTTGTGAAGAGGTAGTGATTGTTGGATTAGAATTAATGCCAATATTAAGAATCCCTAATAATTTCTTCTCTTTCGTAAGCGGTATAATTATGTCTATAATCTCTCCTTGTAAATGATTAGGAGTTTTAACAATCGGAGTATTAGAAAAATAATAGTTTTCATTGCTCAGACAGTGATACTCGCTTAGGGAGAACAAATTAATTGCTGTCTCAGAAGAAAAAGGAATACTGTAATATATTTGTCCTTCTGCATTAAAGACTAAAATATATCTAATACTTGATGTACTTAAATAAAAATGTTCAATGAACTGCTGTAGCTGCAAATAATTCTTAGCTTCTAGAATTGGAGTAATATTGACAGCTAATAGCAAGCTTAGATCTTTTCCAAAACGATTATCTATTAATCGAGTCTCTTGTTGTATATTAATTAAAGTCCAGAAAGTTAAACTACTCATAAGTAAAGATACCACGAGAGTCGTCATAGCCATCAATCTTGTCTGGAGAGTAATATCAGACCACCATTTTTTTAAATTCTGAAAAATTATAGTTGTGAAATTGTGTATATATGATATAAAAGTAAAAATTAACGAAGAAGAAAACATTTTCTTATTTTCAACAAGATGCTTGTTAAATATTGTTGGCTTGGGCAATAGAACTACCTGTGGTTTGAAACATAAAATAAGATAAAATAAAATCAGTAATAAAAATTGTTAAAAGAATAGTTACTACTGAAGAAGTTGTTGAATTTCCAACGCCTTTAGCTCCACCAGTACTGGTTAATCCCCATTGACAACTGATAAATGCAATAATAATAGCAAAGCAAATTGATTTTTCTAGACAACTTGAAAAATCTGATACAGACAGTGCTTTAAAAGCAGATTTAAGAAAAATACTAGGAGGTATATCATACATTATAAAAGCTACAAATATACTAATTGCAACACTTGAAGTTAATGATATAGTACTTAATATTGGCAACATTACAAAGCAGGCTATAACTTTGGGAAATACTAAGTAATCTATAGGATTAGTATTTAACAAGTACAAAGCGTCGATTTGTTCTGTGGTCTCCATAGTTGCAATCTCCGCAGTGAAAGAAGAGCCAATTTTTCCTGCGATAATTACTGCAGTCAGGACAGGAGATAGTTCGCGAGTAAAAGAAATAATAATAACTGCTCCAATTGCACTAGCAGCATCAAGATATAAAAACTCTTTTGCAATCTGCATAGTGAATACCATACTAATAAAACAGGCTGTTAATAAAGTTATGTTTAGTGATCCAGGACCGACAATGTAAATTTGCTCAACTAGATTAATAGTATTAATTTTAATAGTCTTTAGCCTTATTAATAGTCTAAAAAATAGGCCTATTGTAGAGCCCAATCTGTGCATCCATTTTTGTAATTCAATTTGAAGCATATGATAATTTTATAAAAACTAGAATTGAAAATAATTTGAATTTATAAATAAAAGTGGTTGCATGATTATGGAATTTAATGTTATATTTAATTCAATACTCTTGATTAAGCTAATAAATTTTTATAGCATAAATCTTAGTTAAGTTATTAGGGGCGGTTAGCTCAGTGGTAGAGCGCCTGCCTTACAAGCAGGTGGTCACTGGTTCAAGTCCAGTACCGCCCATAATATACATTGAATATGTCTTTGATAATTATAGTTACTGGGCTCATCGTCTAAGGGATTAGGACAGAGACCTTCTAAGTCTCTAATGTAGGTTCGAATCCTACTGAGCCTGATTATTTTGTATAAAACTCTTCTGTATCAAATATTCTATTGAAGACTTTTTGAACTTTTTCACCAGAATCCATGGTCTCTAGAGGATCTTTTCTTAGTCTATGACGTAGGCAAAGAGTAATTACTTTACTAATATCAGAACTTTTTACGGTTTGCTGGCCATTAAATGCTGCATAAGCTTTTGCTGCTCTGTTAGTGACGATATCCCCTCGTAGTCCATCAACATCAAGTTCGCCACAAACTTGAGAAATTTTAATCCTTAGATCATAGTCAATTGTAATATTAGATAGAAGTAATTGAGCCTCTGCAATTTTTTGCTTTAAATCATTTTGAGTCTTTTGGTAATCTTCTATACATTGTTTTGGATCTTGATCAAAATTGGTTCGTTGTTCAACAATCTGCACTCTTAATTCTGGGTCTTTAACTGTACGAATTTCTGCATGCATACCGAATCTATCCAATAGTTGAGGTCTTAATTCACCTTCTTCAGGATTTCCAGAACCGACAAGCACAAATCTAGCAGGATGTCTAACAGATATGCCTTCACGCTCAACAGTGTTCCATCCAGAGGCAGCTGAGTCTAATAAGATATCAACAAGATGATCATCTAGTAAATTCACTTCATCCACATAGAGTATACCTCTATTAGCTTTTGCTAGTAATCCGGGTTCAAAAGTTTTAACTCCTTCAGTCAGCGCTTTCTCTATGTCAATAGTACCACAAACTCTATCTTCTGTAGCACCAAGAGGAAGATCAATCATAGGTACATTTATGTAAGAAGTAGTAAGATCCCCCCCATCCTGAAGAGCTTTTTTATTTTCATCGCTCATAAGATCAACATTGCTAGGATGTGAATTAAATAAATCGTCTTTTATAACTTCTATTTTGGGTAATAGATCAGCAATTGCTCTTATTGTTGTTGACTTGCCTGTTCCACGATCTCCCATAATCATGACGCCACCAATCTTAGGATCAATTACGTTTAAAATTAGAGCTAATTTCATCTCTTCCTGCCCAACTATTGCAGTAAAGGGAAAGACTGGTCGAACTGTTTCTTTGTTTTCTTTAATGGTTGAATTCACAAACTTAGTTATAATTTCTATTTAAAAAATAGTATGCATTATCTGTCTTACAATGGCACTTTCGCGAATGTGAGACTTGTACTTAATTGTGTAGAAAGCTATTTACTTTAATTGTATACATATAGGATCCAATAAAATAAAGCAAACAGCGATAATAATATTTTGTCAGATTATTATCGCCTTTAAAAATCTCGTATATAGCAGATTTGTTATATAGATAAATTTTTAGATATAATAAATATCCTGAAAATTATTGGTATAACTCTTTACCTAAACGAATAGCTAATACCGCAGAGACAAGAGCAAACAAAAGAGCAACAAAAATTTGACTATCGTCAATCATAAAAGCCTCACTTATTATAAATTTTGCTATTCGTGTACTAGAGTAATTTAGTTACTTAATAATGTTATGCAAGTACAACGAAAGCATAAACTATTTTAGCACAAAAAACATATTTTAGCTAAATCCTAGTTATAGAATTTTGAAGAAAATGATTTTCAAAAAAAAAGGTTGACAACCTGATTGTTGACAGAGTAACCTCTTTACGTACAACTGAACAAAGAATCGCTATAAAGCAATTATTAAGTATTTTAAAAACTTAATTTATTGCTTATCACTGGATAC